TCATAAAAAGCATCTATGTAACCACGATTATATGACCAATCATATATCACATTTATTATTTTTTCCCAAATAATTTTATTAGGAACACTTTTAACAAATGAATTTCGGAAGTTCAAATTTTGTAAAGATGAATAAAAAGGCTTATATAAAAAAGACGCTATAAATATCCCGAGATAAGCTATACTCAATGAAAAACTTGCATTTGTCACAAATTCATACCAATCGACAGAATTATTTGAATTTTGATGTATTATAACTGGAGTTAACAATTTGGATAATATGTCCAAATCCATTCCTTGTTGATTGAAAGGAATTCCTATGGCCCCAACGAACAAAGTAAATATGCCTAATACAAGCATAGGAAATAGCATAGTAGTATCCGATTCATGGGGATACAAAAAAGTGTTCTTAATACCAAAATGCGTAATAGTAATAAAGGGCCGCCTCATCTTTCTTACATTAATATCAATTGGATACGTCTTCTTCAACAAAAAAGAAATCCTTTCATTATTATTATTCATTGTTAATAAAGATAATAAACGAAATCTTTTTTGAATTCTTTTTTTCCCTTCTATATCTTTACCCCATAGAGATATTGAATAAAACGAGTTATTTGTTTTGCCGCTGTAATTTTGAAAATGAACATTTAAATATCCTTCAAAAGTAAGTAAATAGATCCGAAACATATAAAATGCAGTTAATCCTGCTGTGAAAAAAGCTATTATTGCAAAAATCGGTGAATACAACCAACTATCATTAAGAATTTCATCTTTAGACCAAAAACAGGCAAGAGGTGGAATACCACAAAGGGAAAGTATACCTAAAAAAAAAGCAGTTTTTGTAATCGGCACATGTTTTGTTAAACCACCCATAAGAACCATATTCTGACTTTTATCTGGAGAATACCCAACAATCGCTTCCATTGAATGAATGATTGATCCGGACCCTAAAAACAACAATGCTTTCGAATAAGCATGAGTAATCAAATGAAATAAAGCAGCTCGATAAGACCCAATACCGAGAGCTAACATCATATAACCCAATTGAGACATTGTAGAATAGGCCAAACTTCTCTTAATATCTTTTTGAGCAAGAGCTAAAGTAGCTCCTAATAGTAATGTTATTATACCTATCAAAGCTATTATATTCATTATGTAAGGTATAACTATGAAAAGAGGAAGAAGCCGAGCTACAAGAAAAATTCCTGCGGCTACCATAGTAGCAGCATGTATAAGAGCTGAAATAGGAGTAGGTCCTTCCATAGCATCAGGTAACCATACCTGAAGGGGAAATTGAGCGGATTTAGCAATTGCACCAGAAAATAATAGGAGGGCACACAAAGTAACAAATAAAAAATTAACTTCATTATTATAAATCAAGTTATTGAATATCTCAAACAAATCCTGAAATTCGAAACTGCCTGTTATCCAATAAAGACCTAAAATTCCTAATAATAAACCAAAATCCCCTACACGATTAGTTACAAACGCTTTTTGACAAGCATTCGCTGCAATCGGTCGTGTGAACCAAAAACCTATTAATAGATAAGAACAGACTCCAACTAATTCCCAAAAAATATAAATTTGTATCAAATTAGAACTAGTCACTAATCCCAGCATTGAAGTATTGAAAAAACTCATATAAGCAAAAAATCTCAAATATCCTTGATCATGAGACATATAATTGTCACTATAAATAAGAACCATAATTCCAACAGTAGTAATTAAGATTGACATAATAGAAGTAAGTGGATCGATCAAGTAGGTGAACTCTAAAGAAAAGTCATTATTGATGGTCCAAGACCATACATATTGATAGATATAACTGTTATTTATTTGCTGAATAGGCGGATTGGCTGAAAAAATCATAACTATACTTAACAATAAAACACTAGGAAAAGCCCACATGCGGCGAAGATTTTTTGTTGCCTTCGGGAAAAGGAGAAGTCCCACTCCTATTAACATAGGAATTATAACTGGAATGAAAGGTATGATCCATGAATATTGATATGTATATTCCATAAAAATAAATAAATAAAAATCTTTTATTTTTAATTAACTGTTTCTGATTCACCAGCTCTTATTTTTTTTTTGAAAGGAATCAGTTAATAAAAAAATTAAAATATATAAAACTAAAATAAAATTTGATATTCTTAATTATTATAAATTTTTTCCAAATACTTCAAACAAAACAAGATATTTCAAATCAAGAAGTTTGAATTGGTCAAATGAGATGACCAAGCTACTATTGAAAAATAAATACTTACTCTTTTTTTAAGTAAGATTTTATGAAGCTACAAAAAATAAAGATTTCAATTATTATTACAATTTACATAATACAATATTTTAACAATATTTTAATCTCGGGAGAGGGTAAGGACAAATAATTACACCAAAAAGAGTATTTTATTTTGATATGATTCATAAAAGACAGACACAGTCCATACATAACTTAACTCAAGGAAATAAGAGCTATTTTTTTTAGTTCGTTTATTCAGAATCATTAACCAATGCAGTTTTGAATTGATTGAAGGAATTACTAAAATAAAATGACTTTTCTTTAGAAAAAAATGATGTATACTTTAACACATTAACTGCGAGTCTCATTTGAATTTGAAAATTTTAATTAGGTGCACTCTTTTTCGAGTTTGACTAATTAAGCAATTAAAAAAAAAATTAAGGGAATTAAGGGTTGGTTTCTTAAACTTTTTGATGTATTTTATTACATGTATAAATATAGCACGATGAAAATAAACAATAAACAATATAAAGGAACAACCACTTTGGTTTATATTTTTTCTTTTTTTATGACGAGAGTCTAATTTAGACTATAAATAGATAATTAGATAGTAAGTAAAGAACAATTGGTTTTGAACAATAGATGTCTTTCACATCCAACTAGAGAAATGAATACTCTATCATAATTTTTTAATGGCAGTTCCAAAAAAACGCACTTCTATATCAAAAAAACGAATTCGTAAAAATATTTGGAAAATGGAGGGGTATTGGGTAGCATTGAAAGCTTTTTCGTTAGCGAAATCTCTTTCTACAGGGAATTCAAAAAGTTTTTTGTACAATAAGAAATAAATAACTAATTACTGGAATAATCTGAATCTATCTCTGACTCTAAAAAAAGTCTAGTTTCATTTTGAATTTCGTTTCTAATTTTTTAATTTATATATAATAATTATACTTAAAAACTATAAAAAATAAAAAAAAAAGTAATGATTCCCATTCCTTAATGTTTTGAATGGATAAATATTAAATTGAATTCGTTTTGCCATTATGTTATGTAAAATAATTATTATTTTGTATACTTAATACTTAATTTTGTAAAATGATATTCTTTTTTGTTTGACAAAAAAAAGAATAAATACAAGATATAAAGTTTCAACTGTCTTTTTAGTAAAGTTTTGTCTTTTTTATATTTATTTATTATATTTATATAATATATATATACTATTTTTTATAGAACAACAAATATAAGATCTTTAATCCAAATTCAAATTAATGAGTTGTTGAAACTCATTTTTTTAGTTTCAAACTTGTTTTGTAATTTTCTGAACAATCATTTTAAACAATAATTATCAATATATATATACTCCTTATCCTTATATATACCTTATATACCTCGTATAAAATATCCATTGATAAAAGCTTCTTGTCCCATTTAGGTGGATATTTTATACGAGAAATGTATCAATTTTGGTCATCAAAAATAAAAAAAAAAAAATGGATCCTATAGTTGCTTGGGCTGGGGAAGATAGATCAATATATGTATTAAGTATTCATTTTTAACGGGTTATTCTAATTTGAAGTAGGGTCCAATTACGATAGAAATCGAAACTCTTTTTTTATATGATACGCTCAATACCCAACCCAATCCCAATTTAATTAAATCAAACAAATAATAAAAAATAAGGATTATTATTGGAAATACGTTTTAAATCACTATTTTTTAAACGAGTTTTTATTCATCAATTTCTTTATTCATAAATTGAAATGTTTCCTATAAAACTAAAAAATATTGAATGATTGAGTACTTTAACCTAGACGATTAAATAAGAATAGGTTATTATGATTTCGAACAAGCCGCTATGGTGAAATCGGTAGACACGCTGCTCTTAGGAAGCAGTGCTAGAGCATCTCGGTTCGAGTCCGAGTGGCGGCATGGCATCTTATAAAAGAGTAAGTCCTATAATAAATTCAATTCCCGATTTCCATTCCTATAATTTTGAGAATCCCCCCCCCTTTTTTTATTTATTTTATAATTTTTTTTATGATATTTTCAAGTTTAGAGCATATATTAACTCATATATCCTTTTCGGTTGTTTCAATTGTAATTTCAATTCGTTTGATAATCTTATTAATTAATGAAAGCGCAGGACTATATGATTCATCAGAAAAGGGCATAAAAACTACTTTTGTCTGTATAACAGGATTATTAGTTACTCGTTGGATTTATTCGAGACATTTACCCTTAAGTGATTTATACGAATCATTAATTTTTCTTTCGTGGAGTTTGTCCATTATTTGTATGGTTCCGTATTTCAAAAAAAATATAAACCATTTAAGCGCAATAACCGCGCCAAGTGTTATTTTTACCCAAGGCTTTGCTACTTCTGGTTTTTTAACTGAAACGCATCAATCCGTAATATTAGTACCCGCTCTACAATCTCATTGGTTAATGATGCACGTAAGTATGATGGTATTGGGTTATGCAGCTCTTTTATGTGGATCATTATTATCAGTAGCTCTTATAGTCATTACATTTCGAAAAGTCATAAGGGCTTTTGAGAAAAAGAATAATGATTCATTTTCATTTGATGAGATCCAATACATGAATGAAAGAAACAACGTTTTATGGAACATTTCTTTGATCTCTTCTAGGAATTATTATAGATCTCAATTGATTCAACAATTGGATCATTGGAGTTATCGTATTATTGGTATAGGGTTTCTCTTTTTAACCATAGGTATTCTTTCGGGAGCAGTATGGGCAAATGAGGCATGGGGCTCATATTGGAATTGGGATCCGAAGGAAACTTGGGCATTTATTACTTGGACCATATTCGCGATTTATTTACATATTCGAACAAATAAGAATTTTGAAGGTGTAAATTCCGCAATTGTAGCCTCGATGGGATTTCTTATAATTTGGATATGCTATTTTGGGGTCAATCTATTAGGAATAGGGCTACATAGTTATGGTTCATTTACACTAACGTCTAACTGAAGAAAGGACCTAACGAACACAAGCAAACATGGGACAGCATATATATATAAGAAAACATTGTGTAAGCCTTCGAGAACCTTTTGAATCAAAGTAGTGATTCAAAAGGTTCTTACAAAGGCCAAACAAATCTGGTTAAAAGTCTAATTCATTTTTTTATTTTTAACTTAAGTTTAACTTAAACTTAAGAGAAGAAAAAATACTTATTATTTTATTGTTTTTTTTTAATTGTACAACGAATTTTTTAAAACATCCTAATATTATTTATTATTTATTATTATAGTATAGCATTAGTATAGGATTGCTGTTTGATTTTTTATTTTATTCATAAAAATTATCTATAAAAATAGATAGATATAATATCTTCGACCTTGTCAACTGATAGTGAGAAAACGAAATCCGGATAAATACCAATACCTATTACTGGTAAAAGGATAGAGATCGAAACAAATAACTCTCGCGGTCCAGAATCAAAAAAATAAGAGTTTGGAGCATTAAAAAACTTGTATCCATAGAACATTTGGCGTAACATAGATAATGAATAAATAGGAGTTAATATCATTCCAATTGCCATTACAAATGTAATTAGTATTTTTGTTATTAAAAAAAATTTTTGGCTGGTAATTAGTCCCAAAAATACTATTAATTCTGCAACAAAACCACTCATCCCCGGTAATGCAAGGGAAGCCATCGATAAGATACTGAAAGTCGTGAATATTTTTGGAACCGGGATCGCCATTCCGCCCATTTCGTCGAGATAAACAAGACGTATTCTATCAAAACTCGTTCCCGCCAAGAAAAAAAGTGCAGCGCCAATAAAGCCATGAGAGATTATTTGTAAAATGGCTCCATTGAGGCCCATATCACTTATAGAGCCAATTCCTATAATTATGAAACCCATATGAGATATGGAGGAATAGGCTATTCTTTTTTTTAAATTACGTTGACCGGGAGATGCTGAAGCTGCATAGATTATTTGAATTGTGCCTACTATAATCAACCAGGGAGCAAATAGAGAATGAGCGCGGGGCAATAATTCCATATTAATCCGAACCAATCCATACGCTCCCATTTTTAATAAAATTCCGGCTAGAAGCATACAAGTACTGTAATGTGCCTCTCCATGGGTGTCTGGTAACCATGTATGTAAAGGTATAATTGGTGATTTGACAGCAAAAGCAATAAGAAATCCAATATAGAATATTATTTCCAGTGCTACTGGATAAGATTGATTCGCTGATGTTTCAAAATTTAATGTTGGTTCATTGGAACCATATAAACCGATACCCAGAACTCCCATTAAGAAAAAAACGGAACTTCCCGCAGTGTACAAAATAAACTTTGTGGCTGAATACAAACGTTTCTTTCCCCCCCACACGGATAGAAGTAGATAAACGGGAATTAATTCTAACTCCCACATGATGAAAAAGAGTAAAAGGTCTCGAGAAGAAAATGATCCTATTTGGCCGCTATACATTGCTAACATCAGGAAATGGAATAATCGGGAATCTCGAGTAACCGGCCGAGCCGCTAAAGTAGCTAAAGTGGTGATAAATCCTGTCAGCAAAATAGGTCCTATAGAAAGTCCATCTATTCCCAATCTCCAGTAAAAATCAAAAAAATTGATCCATTTATAATCCTCCGTCAGTTGCATTAATCGATCGTCCAATTGGAAATGATAATAGAAGGCATAAGTTATTAGAAGGAGTTCCAGAGCACATATGAGTATAGTATACCCCCTTATTACCTTATTTCCTCTATGAGGGAGAAAGAAAATTAAAGAACCCGCGAATATTGGCAAAACTACCACTATTGTTAACCAAGGAAAATAATTCGTAGTAAAAACAAGATACACTTGGGCCAGAAAAATCCGTGCTCGAAAAAAGATATTCTATTTTTTTTTATTTTCTTTTTTCGAGCAGGGGGATTTTTGTCGGTAAAAAAAATGAATGTATTCAGGTGGGATTTGTGAAAGGAATCAATAAGCTAGGCCCATGCTTCGAGTTGTTTCATGCCATAAATAAACTCGAACACTCAAGTAATCCGTTGGACAGGCGGATTCACATCTCTTACAACCAACACAGTCTTCTGTTCTTGGAGCAGAAGCAATTTGTTTAGCTTTACATCCGTCCCAAGGTATCATTTCTAATACATCTGTGGGGCAGGCTCGGACACATTGAGTACACCCTATACACGTATCATAAATCTTTACTGAATGTGACATTGGATATATAAATTTTTGAACATCATAAGTTTTCGATCTAGTAAACTTGTAAATGAATTATACATATATTTAGTATTTAGACACCAGATGAATCAATGATTTACCAGAATTTTTATAATTAATCTGCTTCCGGATCGGCTCATGCGAGAGGTCCAAGATCCTTTGATTTATTGCATTTTTTGTAAACACGATCAATACATTATGTACCATCCATGTTAATTCGACTATATAAATATTATAATTTATATGATTAATACTGCTTATTAATACAATACTACTTATTCAACAAATTTGATTGATTGATACGAGTTGATTTTCTGTTACGATAAATTGCGGAAACAATAGCTGGTCCAATAGCTGCTTCAGCGGCTGCAATAGCTATAACAAAAATTGAAAAAATATTTCCTTTTAATTGGCGACTATCAAAAAAATCAGAAAATGTTACAAAATTTATATTAACTGCATTCAGTATAAGTTCAAGACACATAAGGGCTCTAACCATATTTCGACTTGTGATCAATCCATAGATACCGATAGAAAATAAATAGGCACTCACAACAAGTACATGTTCGAGCATCATTGACCAACTCCTTATCAATTTCGATTTATTTCAAGATAAAAAACAATTTAATGGGTTCAACTGACTAGATAGAATATAAAAAGTTTGGTAATAGATTGAATAAAAGAATTTCTATTTATATTTTATACATAAACAATCTTCAAATAAAATTGAAGTGAGGGGAAATGGATGTGATAACACAGAACAAAGTTTAATTTGTATTTAGGTTATTAGATTAGTTCGAAAGATTTCTTACTGGCGAGCCACAGCAATTGCACCTATCAAAGCAGCTAAAAGAATTATCGAAATGAGTTCAAATGGAAGAAAAAAATCTGTTGATAAATGAATTCCAATTTGTTGACTGTTACTTATCAAATCTTGCTCTATAATCTGGTTTGATCTTGTAGTCCAAATAATCCCGTACCATGACGTATCCAGAATAGTAGTCATTAGTGAAACAAAAATACCTGTACAAACCAACAAAGTAACCCCCTCTCCAACGGTCCAAAGATTAAAATCTTTGTAATATTCTGAACCATTCATGAACATGACAGCAAATATGATTAAAATATTTATGGCCCCCACGTAAATAAGGAGCTGTGCGGCAGCTACAAAATGAGAGTTTGATAGAATATAGAATAAAGATATACAAACAAGAACCAGTCCCAACGAAAAAGCAGAATAAATTGGGTTGGTAAGTAATACTACTCCTACACCTCCTAATATAAGACTGGATCCCAAAAAGACTAAAAGAAAATCATGTATCGGTCCGGGCAAATCCATTATATGTAAAGAGATAAATAAATCGAAATTTTTTTCATGACCTTATTGACCTCACCAGGAAAAATTTTTTTCTGAAAAGTTCTTATCTTAATTGAATTAAATCTAAATGCTAAGGAATGTGAATTGATGTAGGTATAGTTCTTGGACTAATATCATTCTTTATCTTAAAGAGTGGTTCGAAACTATATATATTTATATTTAGATTTCTAAATGATTACAGATATATTCATATTCAGAGATTTTCAATCCAAATTAAAGCACAAACCAACTAATCAATAGTTGAAATTTGTAGTTAGTGACTAAACAAAATAAACAAAAGAAACGGCATTTATTTCGATCAAAACGGAAACTTACTAATTGGAAATTACTCTTTATCTTTAATCAAAGGATTTACTTATATATCTTTTTTTTTATTTACTTATTTTTTTTTAGGTGAATTTAAAATTGTTCGAATTGTATAATCGTCAATTACTGATATTGGTAAACGACCCAAGGCAATTTGATTATAATTCAATTCGTGACGATCATAAGTAGAAAGCTCATATTCTTCAGTCATTGATAAACAATTTGTTGGACAATACTCAACACAGTTACCACAAAATATACAGATTCCGAAATCAATACTGTAATTAAGCAACCGTTTCTTTCGAATATTAGTTTCCAATTTCCAATCAACAACAGGTAAATCTATAGGGCATACACGAACACATACTTCACAAGCAATGCATTTATCAAACTCAAAATGTATTCGACCGCGGAAACGTTCTGATGTGATTAATTTTTCATAGGGATATTGAATCGTTACAGGTAAACGATTTGCATGGGATAGGGTAATCATGAAACTTTGACCAATGTACCTTGCAGCTCGTACTGTTTGTTGACCATAATTCATGACCCCAGTTACCATAGGGAACATATTGTAAATATCTATGAATATTTTTATGTTTGTTTCTTTCTCTTGTTTGAGACAAGCCACAAATTGAGAATATAGTATTCCTTTACAGTGAAAGAAGTTGGAAAGAAGTTGTTAATAATAGATTACCAAGAGAAATAGGTAAAAGAAATTTCCATCCCAGATTTAATAGTTGGTCTATTCTTAGCCTAGGTAAAGTCCATCTTGTTGTGATAGAAATGAACAAGAACAAATAAGTTTTGGCTAATGTAATAAAGATACCAATTGTCGTTCCAAAGACCCAGCGTGTTTTATTTATTTCAAAAAGATCAGAAACGAATATGTACGGAATAGAAATATTCCAACCGCCCAAGTAAAGAACTGTTACAAATAATGAAGAAACTAATAGGTTTAGATAGGAAGCAACATAAAATAAACCAAATTTGATGCCCGAATATTCGGTTTGATAACCTGCTACTAATTCTTCTTCTGCTTCTGGTAAATCAAAAGGTAATCTCTCACATTCTGCTAGGGAAGAAATTAGAAAAACGATAAACCCTATAGGTTGACGCCACAAATTCCATCCCCAAAAACCATATTTTGATTGAGCCTCAACTATATCAACTGTACTTAAACTGTTAGATAATCATAGTAGGTGATAACATCACTGTTACCATCGCTATTTCAGAACCGTACATGAGATTTTCACCTCATACGGCTCCCCTGGGGCCATAAATAAATCTAAGGACCGAGTCGGTATTATTTATCTTGCTATATTTATAGGATAAATAGGTTCCAAATCTAGCAAAGGCCCTGAATTAGACCGCTTAAATTCTGTCTGTTATATAATAATAAATAAAAAAAACTACGTCTGAATCGATCTTATCCTTTATTTAATAAATTTAATAAATAATTTAAATTCTTATTTGTTAAGTAATAACTTTTAGTCTTCAATAAAATACTGCTTGTAGAAATATCAATAACCCGTCGTTTTCAATTATGAAAAATAATTAGACATTCTATTAGTTTAGTTGATGAATTATGACACTAATTCTATCTCCATGACTATGTATATAGGAAAGAAAGAATAAAATAAAAGAATAAAAAAAAGATCTCTCTTTTTTTTTGTAATTCTATTTTTTCTATTTTTTTTTCATTCCTATTCTTCTTTCTTTTATTAAAAAGAAAATGGGGATTCTAAGAAAAAGGGGGAGCTTACAAAATAAAGGATTATTTCGTTTCCGATAGTCATTTATTTTAATTGGTGGATAGGAGTATACTCTGGATCGGAATCGTGGGGAGTACTGCCTGATCATTTCTACTAACTTAAAGCCCCAATTAGTATTCTTTTTATATTATGTGTAAATGTCCTTTGGGATAAATTACATAATCGCTATTACTAATCCTTTGCGTAGTTTGGCATTTCTAACCATCCACTCATTTTTGCTAAACCCCCCGCTTTATGGTAATGCAAACAAATGTTAGTAAAAACCGAATAGGGTTGATTTTTTTGAACCCGCTTCAAGCTAGGATGACATGACTAATCAACCAATCTTGGGGTAAACGGTTTCTTCTTCTTCTGTTTATTTATGCTCAACTCTTTAATTCTTCTTATACATCGAAGACGAGACTCAATAATTTTACTGCAAATATATATTATATAGCTGTTTTCTTTCACTCATATAACTATATAATTTAATATAATTTAATTCATTAATCCAAAATCCAAATAATGAATTAAAAATGAAGATATCTATGCAATTTATTTCAACTCTTTTTCTATAACGACTAGAAAGAAAGGAATAGGGAAAAGTTTATGTTTCAACGAATCGCACGTAGAGCTATTGATAATACACATAGGGTTAATGGTATTTCATAACTAATCGATTGAGCAGCAGCTCGTAGACCACCTAAAAAGGAATATTTATTATTTGAACCATATCCTGACATAAGAAGTCCAATGGGAGCAATACTTGAAACCGCAATCCATAAAAAAACCCCGATATTGAGATCGGATAAAACAAGGCGATAGTCAAAAGGAATTACTGAATAACTTAGTAGAATTGATATGACTGCTATGGATGGTCCGATACTGAATAAACGAGTATCTCCTCTAGATGGAAGAAGATTCTCTTTGAAAAGTAGTTTTGTCCCATCTGCTAGAGCTTGAAGAACTCCCAAAGGACCGGCGTATTCGGGTCCAATACGTTGTTGCAGCCCTGCGGATATTTCTCTTTCTAACCATACAATTACTAGTACGCCTATTGTGATTCCCAATACAAGAGTCAAAATAGGAACAAGCACCCATATAATTCCATAGACCTCTTTTAAGGATTCCACTCTGTAAAAAGAATTGATATCTTGTATTTCCGTTGTATCAATTATCATTTCAACGATCAACTTCTCCCATAATGATATCTATGCTACCTAGTATTGTCATAATATCAGCCAATTTCATTCTTTTAACTAACTGAGGAAGAATTTGCAAATTGATAAAACCCGGCGGGCGAATTTTACATCTCCAAGGAAAACCACTCTGATCCCCTATCAGAAAAATTCCCAATTCGCCCTTTGGGGCTTCGACTCTCACATAAAGTTCTTGTTTCGGCAATTCAAAAATAGGAGAAGGTTTTTTACTAATGAATCGATATTCAAAATCATGCCATTCTGGATACCTTTCTCTATCAAAGTATCGGATTTCTAAATTCTCATAGGGACCCCCAGGAATTCCTTCTAGAGCCTGTTGAATAATTTTTATGGATTCTGTCATTTCACCAATTCGGACTAAATAACGAGCTAATGAATCCCCTTCTTTTTGCCATTGGACTTCCCAATCCAATTCGTCGTAACACTCATAATGATCAACTTTACGAAGATCCCATTGTATTCCGGAAGCTCGCAGCATTGGTCCTGATAAACCCCAATTTATTACTTCGTCTCTACCAATAATTCCTACGCCCTCAACGCGTTCTAAAAAAATAGGATTTCGTGTAATAAGTTTTTGATATTCAGTAACTCCTGTAAAAAAATAATGGCAGAAATCCAAACATTTATCTATCCAGCCATAAGGTAGATCAGCCGCTACCCCTCCGATACGAAAATAATTATGCATCATTCTCATACCAGTGGCAGCTTCGAATAGATCATATATGAATTCTCTTTCTCTGAAAATATAGAAGAAAGGAGTTTGTGCACCAATATCTGCCATAAAGGGTCCGAGCCATAACAGATGAGAAGCTATACGACTCAATTCCAACATAATTACTCTGATATAACTGGCTCTTTTAGGTACTTGAATATTTCCTAACTGTTCTGGCCCATTTACAGTTATTGCTTCTGTGAACATAGTAGCTAAATAATCCCAACGAGTTACATAAGGCAGATATTGTACAATTGTTCGGTTTTCCGCAATTTTTTCCATTCCTCTGTGTAAATAACCCAATATTGGTTCACAGTCAATAACATCTTCACTGTCCAGAGTAACGATGAGTCGAAGAACACCATGCATTGACGGGTGGTGGGGGCCCATATTGACTATCATGAGATCTTTTCTTGTAGCTGGTATATTCATAAGTTTTTCCTCGATTCATTCTTCCGTGAATTGCGTAAAACGAAAAAAAAATTCATCAAAATTCAAGATCTAATAAATCAAATAATTAAAAATGACTCTTCAAATTAACGAAAAATTAAAAATTAACGAATTCTTGATTCCCGAATACCCAACCTATTAATTAAGTTTTTATAACGTACTCTATTTTTCTTTGACAAATAAGACAGCAGCCGTTGACGTTTTCCCAGAATTTTACGTAGACCTCTTTGAGATAAATAGTCTTTTCTGTGCAATTCCAAATGTGAAGTAAGTCGTCTTATTTTATTGGTGAAACTCAATACTTGGAATTCAACGGATCCCCTGTTTTCTTCTTTTTCTTCTTGCGAAATAATTGAGATGAATGAATTTTTTACCATAAATAGGAATCGCCCCTCTCTTTTTTTGAGATATTTTTATCGATATATATATATATTTCTTGATCAGTAATAATAATGCCACTCATTTGAATTTGATATACACAATAATCTTAATTTCGTTAAGAATTCTTAATTTTGTCAAATAAAATTACTTAATTTATTACTCAATAATCAATCCCATTTTAAAAATTGGATTCGGATAGGATATCCTATACAAAAGTATAGTCTATTTCTGTACTCACAAAAAAAAATAAACAATAATTTAGACTTAAAAAAAATCAGAAGATTTTGTTGATTCATTTTAGATCGAATTAATATAATGACTTTTCAATCGCGGATACATACGAATCCTTGTCATACTGAAACGACTGCCATTATTGGTATCAAACCAATAGCGATTCATACAAGCTAAATCTTCTAATCGATAATTGGGCCAAAGAAAGAACTTTAATTTAATTAGTTTATTTTTACCTCTATCAAGATTTTTTCTTTTATTCAACAAAACTTGATCGAAATTTGTTACCTTATTTCCATTGCATCCATTGCAAAATACTGTATTTCTATGGATATTGTTTCTATTCCTAGAATTGAAAAAAATTAGAATTCTCAATTCTCTACGATGCCTCGGGGATAAAATATTTTCAAGAACAAGCAAATCATAATGATTTTTGTCTCTATTTCCATTCATTTTTTGATGTATTGCAATGGATTCATAAAAATTCTTCTTATTTTTATCAACTAGGTATCTTTGATTAATTTGATGCTTACTCTTATGAACCAATGAAATACCTATGGTTTGATATATAATAAATTTTCCATCATTTTTTACAGACAGACGAACTGGTTCGATAATCAATATTCCCCTTTTCATCACTTCTGTAAGAGGTAAATCCTTATGGACTGTCATAATATCCAGATTCATTTCGTCCCTTTGAATAGCGGATATAACAATTTCTCTTGGATTTGTCATTCTAAGCAGGAGACAATATACTTTGATGTTATTGATGATTCTTTGATTTAAATAATCATTCCATCTCAATTGAAAATTAAAATACCTTTTTAGTAAGAGCTCAAGCTCTGCTTCTATTTTATTCCTGTATTGCTTTTTGTTTCTACGTTTTTTCATGTCTGATCCCGTATAATCTTCTTCAACATCTTTTTCTTTTTTTTTTTCTTGGTTTGAGAGAGCTGATTCAAGATCTGCTTGGTCCGCTAATTCTTTTTCTCCTTGATTTTTATTTTCTAATTCAAAAGTATTTTTTTCATTCGATAATATAAAAATATCGCTTTTTTTCTTTCCAGTGATACTTTTATGTTTCTTAACATTTTTATTTACATTAAAATTGAAAAGAAGTAATTTGATTGGTATGACCCACGGTTTAATCTTATATGTATTATAAAGTATCACAAATTCTGGGAATAACCAAAGTTCTAGATTCGATATGGGACGACCTAGTATTTCTTCATTCATTCCCATCCAATCCACAAGAGGTTTTTTTTGATTGAATGGGTTAATTTTTTGATCTTGATGAATCGTGAAATAAAAAAGACCTTTCTTTTTCTTATCAATTTTATCGATTATTTGATAATTATTAACCCCAGTCTTAGTCTTAGTATTTTTATTTCTGTTGGTGACAGTATCAATATCGACCCAGGCCCCAATATCGGTCTTCTTTCTAAGACAAAAATTGAGAATTTTCCAATCAAAATATTTTCGATCCATATCTTTTTTTCTATCTATACTATCATCTTCTCCTAGATAATTATTGATAAGGATACCTTCCAGCATATCAAATAGTTTGTGTTTAGGCGTATTGTAAGTATAAGAAATCTCTTGGTTATTATTTACTTGTAATGGCAATCCATAAATATATGAGTCTTTCTTATCCTCATAATTAATCGATTTATATGAAAAAAGATCATATCTATATTGTTTTTTTAAATTTTCTTTTTGATTTAGTAATAAATCTATTTCAAAATCATTTTGTTTTTCATAATGAATTAATCGGTTTTTTTCATATGAATCACATTTGTTTAAATCTTTATTTTTAGCCGTACGGCATTGATATTGATTGACTCTATTTCGCCATTTTTGCGGTACTAATCGTGACCATCTAATCTGAGATAAATCATATTGATATTGATAATGATCCTTTAGCCAGTTTTTCCATTCATTAATTACAGAATTTCGAAGGTTCTTATGTTGTCTTAATTCGGAATCAAATATTTCTTGCGTTCCAACAAAATACTCTTTTATTTCATTCTTAATAAAAAAATATGTTCTGTAATATTTAAAGACAGATCTTAACTTATATAAGTTACTGACTTGGGTTTGTGATAATTTGTAGAATACATATGCTTGTGACAAGTAAGATAAGTCCAAAAAAATATGTGAATTCTTATTAATACAAGGTGACCTTTTTATAGTTGAAATAAAGTTAATTATACTTTGATTTGTTTTATCAATTCTTTCTCGATTTGCTTCATTATTGTAAATGTATTTAGTAATCATTTTTTTTGTTAATTCAATAAAAAGCTGTGCATTGATTCTAGGGGTATTAATGATACGCAGAAAGATATACATAGATATCTTTTCAATAAAAAATTTTAAAAAATGATGGGATTTACGAAGTAATCGAATATTTTTTCTTTTTAATATCCGCCAAATATTTTTTGGTGATTCTAATCTTTTATCTTCATAACTTATTTTGTTAGGGTTAAGATTTATCTCTCGAGTTATAAACTCCCTTTTCTTGTCTTTTTTCATTTTTTCTATTTGATTTATGATTGTATTTGTTCTATTAGTTAGATTTTTAATCCTTTTTTCTGTCAATGAGTAAGTTGCCCAATCCATAGATCGAATTTCAATAGACGATTCGGGAATAATTTTATTATGTATTATCGAATCTTTTTCTTTTTTAGTTTCACTCAATTCGTATATTCCTAGTTTTTTCAATCCAAATAATATAATTTGGTTTCTTTTTGAAAATTCTTTTATTATTTTTTTTAGAAATATAATGCTTTTGAGGACCCATTTTTTTGTTTCTTTTGCTTTTGCTACATTTATAAATGTAGCATTTATAAAAAATTTTGTTCTTTCTTTTAAAACTCTTAGAACTAAAAAACATTTTTTTTTTAATTTGAATTTCTTTTTTTCGAATTCTTTAAAAATGGGTTCAAAAAAGGAAAGTTGTTTTCGGGGAGAACCACAAGGCAGTTCAGCTTCCATTCCCAAAACTGTTAAAAAACAAAAATCATTTTTTTGTCCTTTCCCTTTCTTTTTAATTGGATCTTTATGAGGGGATCGTAACTTAGATCTGTGCCAAGGTTTCAGACGAAAAGGAAATAGTATCTTTATCTGAATACCGTCTGTTAACCAGTTTTTCGGAAATTCTTTTTCGGATAATTGAACGCCATTATAGGTGCATTTAACATGGATTTCTTTATTCAAATCCTTTAAATCCTCGGACCATTCGGGAAATTGAAATAATAATATACGAACAATATTTTTAGCTATTATTAATGAAGGTAATAGAATATATTTTCTAAAAATTGATTGGATTACTAATAAAAAACCTCTTATTACTTGAGCAAAGAAAAAGCTATCCCAAGCTTCTGCTATTTCTATACGAATTTTTTTCTCTCTTTTGTATTTTTCGTTTTTGTCCTCCTCTTTTTTCTCACTTTCTTTTGTCTTTTCCTTTGTATAATCCGAAATTTTTAATTCCTTCTTTTTCCAAATCCAATTTAAAAAAATGATTTTCATCAGCTCGGGAATATCAAAATAAAAAAAAAGGGGTTTGTCTAGTCTATCCAAAAAAAGAGGGGAATGCACATTTGCTTG